CACTCTACCGAGGGGCAACAAAGGCTGGAACTCTTCCTGCCAAAAACAAGGGACCTACTTCTCATCCTAGGAGTTAGCAGGTATAAAAGAGTCCCCTCTCTGTCTCTCTCTCCGAGTTTCTACTACTAAGTAGCACTTCTGCTATTCAATCATAGAATCGATTCCGATCAAGCTGAAAAAGGTAAGCCCTTTCTATCTTATTAGTCAAGCGTTAACGCCCTCTCTATAGGTTGGGGCCCTTTCTTTTCTTGCTCGTTAGCGCTTTAGTTGGATGGCAGCTAGGGCGCCCCTTTTCTTTCTCAAAGTCCACTTTATCGCTTCTTAGTCAAGCTTTGAAGCCCCAGCTCCCACTTCTCTTATGGGATATTTGAAGAAGCGCAGGTTTGGAACCCTATACAGGCTGGTCTCGATCTCGCTTGGTGGTACCCCTCTCGATGATTGTTGACTCAACATTGATTTCGTGCTTGAGTTGGATTTATTAGAGTAGAAAACCATCCATCGAGTCAAGTAATTCGCTATCGGAAATTTTTCCGCCGCCTATCTCATGCCATGCTTCTTCTTTCTCCGAATCGCTTCCTGGTGTCAGTCAATCAAGATTCGCCATCAAGAGAGGGAAGAGCCTTTACTTTAGGTTAGGCCGGTCTCATCATTCACGCAATTCCCACGTCCATCGATTGATCACGCGAGTACGTATCCAGTCAGCGCATAGCGAATGAAAAAAGCGTTCATCCTGGATTCTCTTCCTCATCTATCAATTGATCCCTATTCATTCGGTCAAAGTCTCCACGGCCTTTTCACGCCCCTCTACTAATACTAAGAGATGCACCATGTTGATAGGAATCGGCACTTCTTGTACACGTCCTCGAGGGCAGCATTCATGGCAATCATCACTAGTTTCTCTAGAGGAGGGCATAGTATGGCTTTGTTCTTGGTGTTGTTTAATAGATGTCGAGTGCCGCTTTTCCCCGTCCGAGAATCTCCATTTTCTAAGTGGGCGCGAGCTAAAATCCTTATGTCAGGTTGGTTGTTCAATGTCTCTTTACCCTTTGCATCTTCATCTTTTCGAAAGCCCAGACCCGGATCTGCATTAGTCCTATTTCAGGTGCAAAGCCTCTTTACTTTAATAAAGACCTCTTTCTTTTATTTCTCCCCCATTTTGTTGATTGAAAGAGAATAAGCGCTATCCATTGAGTAAAGGGAGGGTTTGCAGCAGTGATTCGGGTGGTTGGTGGCCCCTTCGAGAGTTGCGGGTCCTTGCCGCTGCATGAGTGGTAGCTCACGCTCAAAACTCCTCCGACACGAGTCCTAGTCGTTGCGCTGCGGTCCGTTTCCCGGCTTCGCTTGCGCGAGCACTTCTGATTGGTTTCATTCATCCCCAACCCTAATGAATGGACTATGAAGGGGTCAGTCAAGCGGTTCGGGTTTTCGGTCGGTTCCCGTTCGCCTACCCCCCTCACAGTCCATTAGTAGGTAGGGTGGTAAACTTAGAGGGCGCCCGCCTCTTCTTCAGACGTGTCCTCGACAACCTGGCGGTTCTTCGGTCTCCGCTTTTGGGGGCGGGAGTGCTTGGTCGCTGGGGTTTCCTTTTCCTCAACCAATTCGGTTGTGTTAGCCTTGGTCTAACATTTTGTCATGAACTGGCTGGACAAAGATGGATTGAAGGTCAGATAGATTGGAGTGAAAGTGGCACAGGACCTTCGATCGACCATAGGGCGTACTCTACCCTTACTGAATTCATTCTATTGAAGCGTAAGGTAAAACTTATCATCTTGCATTTCTTTGGTTTGGAAGTTCTAGAATGTTGTCTGTGGATTTCTAACAAAGGAAAGCCCCAACCTATGCCATTTGATTGAAACAAGTTCTGTGCTGCTCACCACTCCTTGAGGCCAAGGACGGGGTCGAACCGTCATTCCAGGATTTGCAGTCCGATACATTTCCATTATGTTACCTAGCCAAACCCGCCACCTCATGTGCCAAAGTCAAACGGTTGTTCTTCCTTTGAAGCTTTGAGGCTCAGTTCCAAAACATTATTTAAAAACTAGGATCACTCTTTTCCCGACTACCAGTGGTGAAATTACAGAAAGTCAATAATAGTGCCGTCTCTCCGCTCCCTCTTTTTCTACATATGCGGCGGCGGCAGAGAAGAGGGTTCCAAAAAGCTTACCTTATTAGAAAAGTTTTCCATTTACAAAGGGGCACCCCTACTATACCCCTAAACTACAAGCTAGCGCGCAACGGCTTTTCAGCCGTTGTTGCTTGCTGCTTGCAGGCTCGAAAATCTCTCTTTCGCCTTTACTCCCTGTCTCAATTCTGATTGATTCGCTTTTTCCTTCGCGCTTCGCCCCTTGTTGTGTTGCATTTTGTGATCCTCCGCTTCAGTCTGCCTTTTTCGGATAGCCGGGACCTGACGTTGATTTCCGATTTCAATTCTTATGTCAGCTCCAGGTTTTTTTGGGCGGCCATCTGGTTAGTTCAGCTATCACTGCAGGAAGCCCCTGCGGTTGTTCGGCTGCGTACTCCCCGTCTGCCTATCTCACACTCCCAAAGCATATTTGGTTTGGATTTCATATTTCATTCCTCCATCTTTCTTTCTATCCATAGGTCGGCTTCGTGCAGATAGATCTTTGCCGGGGGAGATTGGTGCTCCTTGAGGTATGCCTTTCCGGTGGGTTGTTCCTTTATCTGTCTTTTCCATCCAGTGCCCGCACTGCGTCAGAAAATCTTCGTCTTCGATCTCTCTTCGCAACGCAATAAAGAAGTCTAACAGTTTCTCTCGACATCTGTCTTTTAAGACATCGATCTCATATCTAGTTGCAGCGTTCACTATGTTGCCTACGCCCGTCCATTCCTTTCAAGCTTGATCCTGCCCTTAGACTCGTTACCTTGTTCGACTGAACTCGTTGGCTCCGTGCTCTATTCGGTCGGAACCCTGTTCGGGAACCTTATCTCATAGATTCCCTTCACCAAGTCATCGCCAGCAATCAGCTCTTATCCCTTGGTGTCAAAGGGCGAGTTTCTTTCTTGTCTTGCCCAAAAACTGTATTTATTCTCATTGGAGAAAGACTCTCCCGCGGCAAGGTTTTACACATAGGGCCAGCTGCTTTCTTTATCTCGCTTGCCGTTAGTCCGTCTAGCGCCTTTCGGTTGGGGTCCGCCCCGGGGGTTAGACCGCTTGGGTTATTTTTCTAGTATCGAAGGCAGTCAACGTGTCAGCCATTCTTCTCCTATTAGACTTGTAAATCCTTTGCTCTTTTTCCTTCTCTCTTCCAGTTCTCTCCCTATACTTTATTTGACAGGGGCGGAGCACTCTATCAATAACAAGAAAAAAGTAGCAATTCAGTTTCAAATGGTTTGAGCTTGGAAGCAACCTGCTATCTATCAATAGGCGAGAATGCTTCGCCTATCTATTCTATTATGGCCGGCTTGAAGACATCAGAGGAAGACCATCATCTCTGGGTACGATCATAGCTTCATTCATTCGTTGAACCTTGGGGATAACCATTAGCATTGAGGTCAATGACCACACCACCTCTATCATACATACGACATTACACGAAGCGAGAGTGCATGGTCAACACACACCTAAAGCGCCTACGTTCCGCTTGCAGCCACAACCTAACTTGCACGAGATTCAACAACCGAAGCTACTGGTAGTCCCGAGGGGGCGGCATCCTCCTATAATAAATAGTTAGCAGTACTGAACGAGCGAGTCATCGGTCCGGGGAAAGAAAGGCCTTTGCTTATCTTACTTTCCTGATCGTGACACGAGGTTTAACTTAGACACCCTTTTTTTGACTTACGTAGCTTCTTTTCGCTTACTTCTACGCACCTCGGATCATCTTCTACTTCTCCTTTCGTACCTCCTCATCTAAAGAAATTCCTCCTTAGCCCTTCCCTATTGCCTTATATCAGATTCAAGGCTATCGATACTGTACTTCTATAAAGCCATCGTTCACACTCTTTTTTTGAATCTATATTAGACTGATCCATAGTTCAAGACAAGAGAAGAAGCAGTCAACGGTTACCAGTTCCGTTAGCCATGTAGTTAGCAAACGGTACTCGAGGAACAGGCTTAGTCAGAGATTCAAAGAGTATGATGGGCGATACCCTTTGCTTTATCAATCTCATAACATGAGGAATAAAATGAGGACTTGTCTTTCTCTTGCTAGTCAAGAATGCATTCCTGTTCCCTTAGAGATCCATCTGAGAGATAGAGAGAGCGGTAACCTAGCCTGCCATAATAGAGAGTCCCATCCCCGGTCTCCAGTTAAGAGAGGAGTACCCCAGTATAAAGCCAGTAGCTAGCCCCGATGGCAACCCTAGCCATAGGATCCCCTTTCCCAACTTTTTTGTCGACTTCCCAATGACCAAATTGATCTCTTGTCCTGCAGAGATTGGCTATATAAGTGAGTAGATCAAAGCCCTTTTTCATGCACGAGCATCCATCGCTTTCAGCGCCTCAACTCTTTTTTGTGGCAAGCGTAGGTTTTTGTACACAATTGCTTGAACGAGTAGAGAGGATCCGGTGAGAGAGGCTCCAACTGGAGTGTTACAATCACCTTTAGCTTCAACAGCCAGAAAGACAGAGACAAATTATATTCAATAATGTGGGAGTATGTCCCCAAGTCGGAGTGATATGATGGCTCGAGTGGTTTCAGTTGGGGATGGGATTGCTCTGTCCTTACGCCGACAATAAAGAAAATCGTAAAAAAGCTTAGATAGATGCTACGAATCGTCTTTTATCTAAACTTTCGAAGCTAAACACTTTGGTTGGAGGAAGAAAGAGTGCTAGCACCTTGAGGTGAAATGAAAGAGATTCATGCTCATGATAAAGAAGTTAGAAAAGCTCCTTGCGGATAAGGAAGCAAAAATGGTCAGATACCTAAAAGAGGAACTAATCAGAGCTAGACCTGCACTTAGGAGAAGAAAGAATCCTGTCTGACCGATCCTACCATGATTGAATGACTGAGCTATGCCATGGAGGAAGTCTTTCTCTGAGCATGGCGTGGAAGAACTCCAACGCTACTGCTTTGGCTAAGCTGCTTGCCCGAAGCTCTGTTCCTATCACTCAAAAAAGAGACATCTTTAACTGACATGGATATCTTTCGGTCTCAATTCCCTTATTTCAATCTGATGGTCGTTCATATCTTTTGACATGTCACTGAGCCCTATGGCAATGCAGAAGCAAAAGAAAGATTAGAGCAATGTCTCGCGGAACTGAATTCACCATATCGATGGAATCGAGTTCTCTCCTTGTCAACCACTTCTGATGAAGGAAAGAGAGGGCTCTGCCAACTATTTGGGCTCATAAGCTTTTGCAGTAGTTTGCTATCTCTCTCTAGCATATCGGCCAATCAATAGGGCTTTCCTCAATATGAGCTGTGGAAAAGCAGCTACAAAGCTGTCTCGACTCCGATTAACGGGTCCATATCTGATTGGTTTTCTTTCCCCTTTCGTTCATAAGAATAAGAGTCCGAGTCTCCACTTGAATTGATGTCGGATTCTGATCCCTTTCTGGGATCTGCTGTTCCAACTCCAGTTCCAGTTCCCAGGGTTGACGAGGTATCAAACCCAACCCCCTTTTTTAGATTTAGAGGCTTTTAAGGCATGTTTCAACACCCCTTTCGATAGATATGACCTCATAAAGCAACGTCTCGTTAAAAGGCATAATTATGGCCTTCTAGACCATATTCAATTGTTTAGCTCAGAACTGGTAGTACGCCTTTACGAATTATAGGGCTTCATGTCTTTAAAGGTTATGACATCTAGTTGAGAATCCGAAATATGCTGCTGTCCAGCTGCCAGTTCCCCGATCTGTTCCCATCCGTATTCGTACCCCCTTAGATCTATACCTGTACATGCCCGTCATTAGCAGCCCTTTGCAAGGAAAAAAAGCCTCTTTCGCGCTATCCAGTGTTCTGGACTGGTGACAGACACGGACCTCCCACCCATAGCTCTTGTTCTGGGCAGGGTCAGCATATCTCTACCCGGGCGGAGAACTTCGGAAGTCAGGAAATATAATAACCAACAAATAAAGAATGTGAGATACTCTGCTTTCCCAATTTTATCTATCGATTTCGACCCTTGAAATTGGAGTTCGTGTTCCGTTGATTTGCTATCCTTCCTAGATAGAACAAGCCCGCATTCCGTCTTTCTTCTGTAATTGGCTGCTCCCAAGGCATTGGCCTCTTCCCTGGCAACTTCGCCAACTAAATTCGATGTTTGCATATTCACAACACGAATTTCTCCTTCTTATAAGTCTGATGTTCCGGCCGTTATAACGTCACTTTAGCCCCTCTCATTGGTCCACACCTATGGAGGGTTGGCGCTCGCCTTTATTCATATTCAATTGGCCCATCTCGTTGAAGTGCAACAAGTCCGCAAGCGAGTACCTCAGCCTGGCTCGATCCATCATTGGTTAAGGCTTCCAAGTGGCTTTACAAACTACAATCTACAATAGAAAGAACCCAATGACTGATCCTGGGTTCAGTACATGTACAATGCCTGATTGTTGGTTGTCCAATCCGGCGAAAAGATTCCATTTCTCTTCGACCTACTCTTAAGATCGGTATATCCCTTCATCTTCAGATGCGGTAAGCTTCAGGGGTTAGACTAAAAAGTAGGGGTGGGCGAGAAGTGTCAAGTAACGGGGTCGATAAGCTAGGGAAGGAGTTCTATGCGCGAAATGGTTGCTAATACCTCGGCAGGAGTGATTGACTGGATCATGCCTTTAAGCTTTGAGTAGTGGATATAGCACCTACATATTGAGTTCAAGACCTAAGGCGGAATCCCGAGGTGATATAGATCGATAGCATACATCTGCCCTAAACTGATAAGGAACGAAGCGAGCTTAGGCAAGTGAGCGAGTGGTAGAAGCAGGTTCAACCAGGGAAGCTAACGATCGAAGATGTATATCTCCTGTTCTTTGTGAAGAGAAGGAACCAACCGCATACAACTGGTAAGTGGCAGGGCAGGGGGGTTCGATGGATCACATCAGACTTATAAGGATTGACCTACTTCATATATACATTTCGAACGATATCCCACCCTATAGGGGATTCATCACATGAGCTAATCAAATTCATTCTATATAAGAGAACTTGATGATTCAATTGAATTCAAAGCCTTCAGACTTTAGACTCAGGTTCCGAGATCTCAAGATAGTATGAGCCCTTGTGCTGTACCTGCATTTGAACATCACGAATGGACAGTGGTGGAATACAGTCTTCCATTGATCGCTTCCATGGTTTCAGCTCAGTCGGATAGCTATCGGATACTCAATTCAAGATCAAGACGAAGGGAGCGCTAAACTCATAGGGTAATCGCCAACACCGGTAATCAACTGCTTCTTTTCTTTTAGGTTTTGCTCCTCAAAGTTCTGTTTGTCTAGTTCAAGACGCCGGTAAGCAGCCTCTAGACGCCTATAAAAGAAAAGGCATATAAGACTGTATTCATCTTCCAAAAGTCAAAGTAGCAGAACAGAAGACATGAAAGTCACTAAACAGCGCTTTCAAACTAGTCCATGTGGGCATAGAAAGAATCAAAGAAAAAGACCGAACCAGCAAGACTAATGTCTACTTAGACTTTTGAGAGGTCCACTTATACATTCGAGAAAGTGGAATGCATTTCTTGATATCGCTATCGAAAAAGAAGGGATTAGCTTGATTCATGTGGACCGATGCCCGAGAACAATGAAAATAAATCGATCAAAAGATGCATCTCAGAAAGGAAATTCTGCTTACAATGCAAATTATAAGGCAAAATTGGACTTCATTCAACGACTTATCTTCGGTTTGAACCATCTTTCGAACCTCGGGAACCCCTTTCGCTGTGTATATAGATTTCTAAATTCTGATTTGGAAAGTGGTGTGTAATTCATAAAGCTGGCTCAATTGGAGTTCTTTCCCTTGTTTGCGCCTCTTTTTGATCCTTGTATCCTTCTTTCTCCTTGTTTTAAACCCTGGAAGCCCAAGTTTCAGCTTCAGTGAATGAAGGAGGGGGGTCTTCTCTTATGATCTTTCGAAGTTTAGCTTCATTTCTCTCTTCTCATATGTGATTTCTTCTTTGAAATCATGAAGATAGTATCGGGAAGAAAAATATAGTAGGGATAATTCCTAGGCTAAAGGGGGTGAATTTGCCAGTAGGAAGGAGGTCAAAAGCGTGCCTTAGTTCATCAATATCAGATAGGTGTCGTACTTCGCTTGCGGCGTGAGGCAGCTCAGCATTTGAGTCAAGAAAGATCATCAGAAAGGAAGCTATTCGTGACGAAGCGCACAGGTCTCTTTTGACTTTGTTTTCGTGTGCCGTGGTTTTCTTCCTTCACACACAGAGAGGAGGCAACTAAGAAGAATGTGTACGCCCCTGCCGGAACAGACAGGGGAACTTCCGAGGTACTTCGGGCTGTGCTGCCCTTTGATTCAATAGATTGGTCCCCATTAGCCTAGCCGCTCTTCTATTGATGAATCGCTAGAACCTAGCTTCCTAGGTGGAACCTTCCCCATTAACTTGGACTTGGACCCTAAAAGTCTCCTTATAGGGTTGGATTGGAGTCTATTTAAATAAAGAAGAAGAGTTGCAGATGCTCCTGAGCCACTCATCCTCTTCCTATTCTTTTTAGCTGCAACCAGGCAATCTGCATGCGGGAATGAGTTCTCCTCTTGCGCAGAAGTCCTCTCCATTAAAAAGGGCTCTCTCCTATAGCTTTACGAAAAGTGGTTCTTGCCGAGTGACTATATTAGAAGGGTTCGGTGATCAATCGAAGGGAGGGGATCGAAGATCTAAGAACCAAATCTCAAATATCGGATGCGAGATACATTCCCCAGGATTCATTCGGAGTCGTATCGTCATCCTTCGGACTTGAACACTGTCCGTCTGTTGGTCTGTCGTTCCGCCCACTTTCTGATCTCATAATTCGGGAACAGCAAAATCTAGAAATTTGTTGCGCTAGGCTATTGCGAGTACTGAACTTGGAGGTTTTGCTTTTGCGCCGGAGTAGGAGTCTATGAAGCTTCTCGTAGTTTCTGTCTCTGACTTCTTTAGGTAGTCCTCTGTGAAATGTGAAAACTAGTGCTTTAAAGCGTCTACCCGAGTCTTGTTACTATAAATGCTTTCATTGGTGCGACCTGCTCTAATGGGCTCCCGAATTGATCGAGGTGTTCAGGGGCCTGCGTGCTTGCCTCAACAGACCGACCCTTCCAAGGTTTCTTCTTTTTAGAGGGCTTATGATCATCAAGTTTAGAGAGAAAGATTAGGATTCAATCCGCTTTTAGCAACAGGATTCATTAGCAAGAGGAAAGCTCGCTTTTCTTTGATAGCTCGCTTTGCTAGACCATGATAGCTTGCTAGCGGTACACTGGATCAAAAAGATAAATCTCTTCTCTAGCTACAGCTTTAGCTACCTGATTCGGATTAGGAAGATACAAAAACCTAGTACTGATTGAGACTACTTTCTTGAGTGTAGCTTACAGTCTAATTCAATTGAGTAGTAGTTGCTAATTAGATAGGTAGTTTATGAGAAAGCTATACTAGTTTACTTGAGTTAAGCTTTAGAGTGTAGTTCAAGTAGTTAGTATAGAATAGGTATTGATTTAAATGTGATACAAACCAGAAACTAGGAGAGATGATTCAATGGCCTGTAAAGGCTCTATTCCCTCTCGCTATAGACATGGAATTGGAACCGAGAAAAGCACTTCGAAGAAGGTTTCACAGCAGTCCCTTAGGCCTCTTCGGGGCATTTCTCTCATATCTGTTTCGATGCCTAGTGGTTTTTTTGGAACAAGAGGAGATTTCCGTTGCTTAGGGGTCATCCCTTATTGAATTGGAATAAGGGTCGTATCGCTTTGACCTTTCTCTTCTTTATTCGCTTTCGTAAGGCACTATTGGCCTCGCATTTGTTCTTTTTTCTCTTTCCTCCTCGTCCATTAAGGAAGGCAGTTGCTTCTTCCAAGAGTGCTTATTCCGCAACAACAGGGGTAAGCCCGATGGATAAAGCGTAAACAGTGTCTTCATGAACAGTTGATTCGTCTTTTAGACTTGCTCCCGTAAGCGATGCAAGAGTAAGCGCTGGTACACTAACAGCTCTTGGTCTTAGCTCCCTAAACGTTGTTGAGGAAGCATCCAATCCATTTCCAATTCACATGTGTTAAGCATAGTGACACCAATCCCTTTTCATGAAGGAGATTTAGATTGCTGCTAGCTAGGGATTGGGGGAGGGGACTTTTAGATGCAATAGGTGCAGAGACTCAATGGAAGCTTGAAGCGGATGTTTCAAAGCTTGAATGAAGAATACTCTTAACGTTTGTTTCAAAACAAACCCCGTTAGCTCGCAGCTCTTTGGGATTAGTTGGTCAGAATCAATACCATTGAACGGAGCAATGCAAGACCAAGCTACATAATGGGGGCTCGCCCTCACTAAGCTCTACGCTCCAAAACAGACTCACTCGTACCGACCCTCGCGTTAATAAGCACTAGACTCGTTGCTCAATGGGTCGAGACATTTCTTCATTTCAATGAGTTAGGTCCATACATAAGCATAAGAAAGAAAGAAAAACGAAGCGAAGTCCTTGCTTTGCTTTTTTTCATATCAATAAAAAATGAATATGTCTTAGGAGACTGGGAGGGAATAGACGAACCCAACCACGACTTCTTTATAGAGACCAAGTGAAAACAAGGGAAGAAGAAAAGGATGCCTCTGCTGCAGCAGACCGGGCACCACGATGCTTGATGACAAATATAGTGATAGTGTCGTGAGAACATTTCCAATGTAGTCAGAGGTTGAAAAGCAGAAAGCGATGAGTTTGATGCTACGTGACGTGACCCCGATTGCCCAGATCATATCGAAAGGCGTAACGATCTCCCCATTTGGAGGTACCCCCCCTACAGACAAGCTATCGCAGGGCACTCGCCCCTCTTCACTTCGAAGGGAGTGATTCTCCCGACGGAGCAAATGAGGCGACCGAGTCATAAGTCCCCTAACTACTAAAAAGGAAAGGGAGTTCTAAAGGCTTGCTCTCGTCACGCTTTATTTCTATTTATTGAATTTATCTTCTCTTTATCTAGCTTCTTCAGCTCCATTACCATTAAGACTTGAGGAAAGACTATTGAAGAAATCGATATTAGTTAGTTATTTAACTTAAGAATTGCCTAAAGGTCTCTTCTTTAAATCAGTCTAAGGCTATCTTCAAAGTATATATAAGAATCAATCCTTCGAGGAGCTACAATCGGTAGACCTGCTATGCTACAACTCTGAAAGAAGGAGTTTGATTACCCCTTTAAGTCGTCCCTAGAGGGTGAAAGAAACTGGCTTTTTCCTCAGCACAAGAGCTAAGCGATAATAATACCTCTATTGAAGCTTTCTTTCATCCATAGCACAACTAGCTAAGCGACATAAACCTTAAGCCTTAAGCAATATCATTACTACTTTATTTGATAGGAAATGGAGAACATTTTCTTTCACAAAGCAGCCCTGGAAGCTGACTGCCAAGCCGTCCTGTAAGTCCTGTAATCCCCATTTCCTATCAAAACAACACTAAAAGCAATACTGCCGTAGTCTCCCACGGGAAAGGTAGAGACTAGCCATAATGCTTTCTTTTTAAGCCTCTCTGGCGGTTTCACACATCAGCATGACCCCAACCATATAGGGCTTTCTGTATAAACCAATGAAACCTCGCTTCCCGAGGAAGTAGTTGGCACAACAGTGAAATAAAGCTCCGAGAATCGCCGCTTAAGCCGCCTGCAGTACTTCTCCCACAGGGAAGGGCGTAAACTAGCGAGAAAGCCCTGTTTTTAAGCTTCTGGGAAAGGGTCCTGACTAATGAATCTAACTTCACTATAGGAGGATAACACGTTCTGGGAACGAGATAGAGGGGCCCGGTTCGCCCGTAGAAAGGTCTCATAAGCCTTCAAGCCCGATTCAAACCTCATCCAAGGAAGGTTCATAAGGGCCTGTACTAGGGCCATCAATACCACTTAGTAAAGGATAGTAGACACCAACAAGGCTCTCAGGGTTAAAGCCCGAGTAAGGCGAGGGAGTTGATCATGGGATAAAAGACTCTGCCCCTCCTGCCTAATAAGGGAGACAAACAGAGTACTAACTAGGTGTACAAAGCCTTTGAACGACTGATGCTGGCCAAGGGGAATAGGCGAAGCCACTAGGTGCGACAAGGGGACGACAAGAGGGTAGGGCATTGTCTTTTTCTTCTTATAAAGACCTACGCCGATTGAAAGCTGGAATGAATATAGCTAGGGAACCACATGCCGCCGATTGGCTTTTGCAGAGGAATGCCTCTTTCAAGGGTGGAACATCCTGACCCAGTAAAAGGAAAAAAAGGACAGGTCACAAAGGAGTAGTCTTCTCTTCGCCACATACCTGAAGGCCGGGCATCGGCCCGATGCTTCGGAGTGAAAGACCAGGTTCGGACGTGCAATTTATGAGCTAATTAAATATGATCTAGAAGGCCAGAATTACGCGTTTTAACACGAGTTAACCTTTTCGAAGGTAGAATCACTCAACTCACGAGGACCGCGAAACGGATCTTTTTATTTAGTGACTTTCACTTGCCGCCCTATTGTCTTTTAGCTGTCGTCAGCATATCCAAAAAAGAAAGCAGGTCGAGCATAGCACGCCTCGCAGCACTATAGGCCTAAAAAGCCGAACATTGAACATTTCATCTATATACGCAAATTTTGAATATCAGCCAATATCTTAACTATCTATTTCATTTCACTGGGAACCCTACAATTAGGGATCACCCCCCAGGTATAGAATATTCCTTACTTACTTTTCGTTTTCTCTTTTTGAGCATGCTCCATCTCCACGACATGATCTTGACTAAACCGGTGCTTAAAAGCCGAGAAGCTTAGGGACGAGAAGTGGGAACCAACCTGGGAGTGGAGTACGTGAAACGAGTGGACACAGACACAGAGTTGGAACCAACAGAATCACCCGACCTTACGATCTTGCGAACATGTAGGTATGTATTCCTTATTACTTAGTAGGTGTACAAGCTTATTACATATGCCATATTAAGTGTGCGCAGTAGGTACTGTGTAGGATTGGATTGATACGGAAGGGTTGAATGAGTCATAATTTCTTCCTTCTCATGAGGAAGAGGGCCGATTGGATCAAGAAGAAGAGCATGAAAGTCTTCCTCTTTGCCACAGCCTATCTTTCACTTTCACTTTAAGGTGAAGATCAAGGCTAGATTTACAATATTCGCCGAGTAGCTCTCTTTCCACTGACGCTTAACATCAAGGTGTACGTGTATAGGCCCTAGAGTCTATCCAAAGTGCTCAACATCAAGTCCGGCTCTTCAGTCTTTCCCTCGCTCTGGTGAACCATAACAACTGATTATCCTGCTGTCTTTCCCGGGAGGGCAAACTTCACTAGAGAAAAACGCTACTTTGACGACACTTGTGGGTAATCTCATGAGAGGTCTGAAACGGGCGCACATCCTTTTGTAATAGGATCGATCACGGCCTCCCATTCCGAACATGTCTTTCCTCTCAGAGTTCCCCTCTCCTTCCCCGAGGTAGAAGGCGGACGTATGCTATTGATTTATATGCCCCAACTCTGATTAAGAAATCATTTCTCCCATTCCTTAGCACTTCTATCTAAGATAGATTAACCTTCTCTTTTTTCTCCCTAAACGGCGTACAGTACAACTCTCAGAATGTGCTTTTGTACACCTCTCTGTTTCAGAACAAACAGCGCGTAAAAGCTTTCTCTATTTGGTCTCCTTCGATCGCTAACACAGGGCATTATCTATCCATGGATTCCAATCCGATCAGGCAAATCCTCAACCCTCCGAGATGGAGATGTTCCAACGGACTCAAGCACTTCCGAAAGTTCTTTATTTAAGGCTAGTACATCCGGCTTAAGATCCCAAGCTAGACTTGTCTCAACAGATGGTAGAAATTCATCGTTTTTAAGGCTCTTTCAAGGAATGTAGAAGAACGAGGGATAGCCTTACTAGAACTGATGCACCTATTACCAGATCCAAAGAGAATAGGTTTCAGTCGACAAGACAAGGTATACCGACAGGCCCATAGGTATAAGTCCAAAGTTCAATTTCCTATTTAGGTGAGCTTTCTCCCGCACAAATAAATAGAGAATTCCCTTATCAAAGGCTCAATTCCTTCTTCGACCCACAACCCGCTCGCTCAGATCCCAACCCCTGGCGGGAAGACAGATGCTAAGAGACTACTATAGGTATAGGCTCCTCCTTTTCATTTCATTCATGGGCAGAACGAGAGGCTTGTCCCTATGCTACTCAGACTTCTTTCTTTTCTGGCTTATGAAAGTCGAAGAAAGAAATGCTTCAGAAGTTGGATATGCTGAAACTAGCGATCATAGCCCTTTCGAGTTGAGATCTTGAGGAGAGTGAAAGCATTCTTCTTCATCCTTATTAGAATATGCAATTCTTAAATTCACAATTGGCTTCTCTGCTTTCGCAAGCTGGGTAAGTTGAGAAAGAAAAGGGATCTTGAAATCGTCCCAAGGACTTGATCGAAGCAGGGGGATCCAAGTAGATAGGAAATCTCTAAACTTCTATCTCGAAGGGCAAGGGCTACATTTGGGTTAGCAATCTTTTATGCTGGTGTACTAGCCCCCATTCATGAGGGCTTTACCCCGCAATCCAAGACTTGGAAAGTCCAACTGGTAAAACCCTTTTCTCACTCCGTGATTTCCATTTACTCTCCTATAGTTGACATTTCTTCAGAAGAACGAGAAGGGAAGACGACCCCAAGGCGAAGTCGATGAGACAGCGAATCGGAAGTTCCGTTCAACCAGCGCAGGTTAGGCGTACATCCATGGGAAAGTAGTATGCGAAACGAAAGCAACTCTTCCTTATGTTGAGTATTGAATCTTTCTAATAATAATAAGTAGCAAAGTGTGTCCAATTCCACAATAATGGTTGACGCAGCAATGCCGGAAGCTTAGGAGTGGACCGGCGTTCTATATTATATAGAATATATAATCGTTGTTCCGGGGCCGTCGAACTAGCCTTTCTTTGCAGTCTCAGTAGCCTTAGCTCGAGCTCTTGTCTACTTTGTGATGGGAAAAATGTATTCAATTAGAAATGATGTGGTTCCGCTGCGCGCCCTCTTCTTTGATCAGCGTGGAAGTCACATGAGGTGAGGGATAGGAGACTAATAAAAGGGAGTTGGCGATGTGTCTAGTAAACGTATTGGATTGACCGCTTGACCCCTCGGTCATGGAATTTCAAAAGAATATGTCAGTCGCGGAGGAGGAAGTCCTATCTGAAGTTAGGGTCCTAGCTCAACAGAAAGAAAGCAAACTCATAATAGCAAGGGAAAACTAGAAGGGAGACTACCTTAAAGAACTAAGAGCGCAGTAAGCGAAGTTAAGATACCATCCTTAACCTAATTCCTCTATCTATCCTCAGCTCTTCGATAGCAGACATCTCCATCTAATTCGTTCTAATTCATTCTAGATTGATCTAAAACTACAGGTTTGATCCCTCACTCAGGTAGCTTGCTCCAGAACCTACCGTAGGTAACATCTAGCTACAAGGAACAAGAGCAATAAAGAAGCCGTCTAATACATACCCTATCTCTCGGCAAGGTTTATCGAAAGGAAGACATCGCACCTTACTAACCTAGGTAAATACCTGAGTGAGTCTAGTCCGGGTAGAACTCAAAGAAAGATTAGAATGCCCACTCACTCACAATAGAATAGAGGATGGATGATCTGTACCAGCTCCAGGATCAAAATTCTTTCCTTTGTCAACTCAGTGTAGTTGTCTTGGTAAACACAATCCTAGCATGGCTGGGAATTCCCTTTTTTCTTATTCCTACCTTCGCGACATGCGATGGTGATGAGGGCAACACACATGAGGTATCACCTCTGTTTACCTTGGTTCCCCTGGCTCCTGCACCACATCCGCTTTTGACTATAAGTCATCATTGGGAATCATCAACCAGCACCGGGAAGAGCCTTTCCAACAAGGTTTCGTATGTTAGATCCGTCCTCGTACTATGGTTTTACCAATCCAATGGCTCGGGGGTAGCAGAAATGGATCGATACGTGATCTTCCTTTCCTTATTGTGTGCCTTTTCGGGTCTTCTTGGTCAAGCTGACTGACTGGCGTGCTAATGAGGCTTTGGAAGAGCGAAGACTTTCTGACTGGCTAAGAGATTTGGTTGGTGTTCAGTATACCGTACTGTAAGAGTGCATTGGATGCGAGCTACTATGGTCAGTGCAGTGAGATTTCTTAGATTCTATTAGATAAGGTAGTCTTTACTATTATCTATAATAAGGAAATCTTTATCATTCGGCGTAGTGCAGCTTATATAGAAAATAGAAAGGGCAAAGCGCTGTTCGTGGCACAGCTTTCTTATCTTACGAGATTTTCATTGATACAGCTAATTCTGATTCAATTGTGACAATAGCAAATAAGCAAGCATTGTATTCGAGAAGAAAAGAATGCAATGTGGTGCTTCGTCAAGTGAGGCACTACAGGTATTGGATTCAGTAAACCAGAAGTTGTTCCCAGTGAAAAGGAGTCCGACTTCCCTTTTTTAAGCATATAGCACAAAAATCAATAGAATCAGATGTTTCAACTTCTAGATATGTGGGAGGATATCTCATACTAAAGCTCTTTCTCATGCAATAGCCTTTTCAGTAAAGAAAGAGTTACTTCTTTTTATAGATTCACTCTGAATGAAAAGGTGACTTGAAATCTCTCATTAATTCTCAGGTAGGAATTAGGAAGTTGCATCTACTCTTTTTTGAAGAGGAGCTGCAGAGGTTGAGACATGTTGAGGTTTCGTTGGTGCTTTGATCTGGAAATTCAGTAGCGCATTTGCTTTATCGAAATGCTAAGGACTTTGATGATTCAGTTATTTTGAGGCATTTCATTTGTAATGCTTTACAAAAGGATGTAATTGCTGCCTACGCAAATTATCCTCAAGCCAATCCGAGGTGACAAAGAAAGAGGATAGTACTAAATTCATGGCTTCTGCGACGAGCTTGGACAAAGCTTTTGCCTTTCAATTGAAAGGAAGCCTTGAACACTTATCTCTAGACAAAAACCCTTCTCTAGTTATCGGTCTGATCTTGTTCTGGGTCTCCAGCGGCACCAAGACCAAAGAGGAAAGGAGAGGCATCCTACAAGGGGGCGGTGGTAGGCTCCTTGGTACCAGACTCCGACTCCACGGAAAAAGATGAGTCTCTTTCTTTAAAAGCAGTCGTCGATATCGTCAGCAGACTGTTTAGTTTCTTGTTCGAGCGCCGAAATAGGCTAAAGAATGGATTCCTCATCAAGTCTGATTGTCAATGGTGTACATTTGGAGAAATGTATGCTAGCGAATTTACTTTATATAGCGAAAGAAGAAGGAGCTCGCAGACGAGACAGTGCGCAGAGATGAGATGATGAAGTCTGCTTAACACTTGACTTGGTTGTCGGAAGGAAAGTCCTGTCCAGTCTTGAACTAATCAACTACTCTACTCAACTCAGCAAGTAAAAGACAAAGAAAACTAGTAAACCCTATCTTAAATTCCAAAAGAATCTTTCCCTCCAACCGAAGTCAGAAGAGCCGCCCTCGAGGCGGGGAAGAGTCTAAGCTGCCCGTCCATTCCTTCCTATCCGAGTTAGATGACCCTGTCAACAGTCCTTCAAGTGGGATAAGAACTCAACGGATTCAATATCATATTAGAACATAGGCTGTCTTAACCGAAGGAAGAATAAGCGCTTCGTTACGCTACGCTTTTCCCGCAGGCTTTCACTTCTTGTCTACAGCAGTTCAAGTACGAGAGAATGAATTCCTCTAGCCCTGTCGAGAGGGAAGGTCAGAAATGATGGTGGTCGATCAAGCTATTCTATTAAGAAGTAGGAATCCGCTTCTCCATGCCCTTCCATTTTCAAGGGGTAGGCCCTTCCCTTCGCGGCACACAAACTTTTCTTTTGTCACTGGCCCATTAGGTAGCCCCTTATAGTTATAGTGCGCGTACTAAGATTAAGGCTACAGCTCACTTCTTCCTTTACTAGACCGATTGCCATGAATGAATGAACTGGCTTTACTTGACTTTAGCTACAGGGACAGTTTCACCGACCTAAGAACTACCAATAAGCCTTTAGCAGCCGCGGAGGATATTCTATAAAAGCAAAGAAGACACCGAAGCTCCTCAGTCCTTGCATACTAAGATGATTCTTATCCGTGCTTTCGTGGAAGTCTCACCTATCAAGGAAGTATGACTAAGATAGTTTCTCCCTGCGGGAAGCATTAGCACCTCAGCTCAGTACGCATAGAAGTACAGTATACCTCTATTTAGCTCTACTGGCTTTATTATACCTATACCTGGAACCCTCGCTTTCACCTTAATCGGATTCGAAAGCAAAAACAAATGCGCCTTAAACGATTTCGACCACATCGATTAAAGGGATTAGGCCGCTGGAAAGGGAAAGGCAAATCGCCAAGTTACAATCGCCCTTTTAGCCACTCGGCAATGGGGCACCATAGTTGCAGTCCCCCCTCTACGAAATAAATGATCGAAAATGCTTCACAAAGACATAGGGGCAGACGGAATCGACCACCTTATGAATACATCGAAGACTTCGAAAACAAACCGTAATCCCGTGCTTGACCAACGCAGTCAATGGATTCCACCATGAGCCGGGAGCGGCCGAAGACATGCAGCTTCCATTTTCGGGGTACACAGTCACGTGCTGAGCAAAGATATATATATATCACCCATTCACACGCGCAAGGTGCGGCATCCGCCTGAACGCGGAGAGGATTTCCTTCAAAGAAAGATAGGCGTGTCAGGAAACAATATGAAGTCACCCCTATTTCGCTGTCCAGGGAGGACTAATGACCTAAAAAATGCGTGACGTTTGGGAAGCATGGGCAACCCTTCGCGCACGAAATAGCAATGACAGGAGATTGACCGGTCGGGGTCGAGTGATCAACACCTCAGGGGTTCCAAACCGCCTCTATCCCACGTTGAGATTTTAGAAAAAGGTGGGCTTGGGCACAAGCTCAACTTCTTCGATTAGGCTACCACCCTGGTTTAGCTGAGGATGGGATTCGCTACCCGATTAGTCTCCCTATTAGGCACCATTGGTCTAGGCTTTGACCCAAAAGTCCACTTTGGATTGAGAACGTCCCACTGTGGATTCATAGATTGAATTCAGCTCGTAAACTCGCTCCTCGCTTCCTGAAAAAGCTTACTTAAGCAAATAGTTGAAAAGCCGACCTCCAAAAGAGCGGTAATAGAGTAATTTCATCGAAAATTCCCGGGGTTTTGCAACCTTCTTTGGCATCGAAATATTGCTTGTACGAGTAAAGGATATAATAGTAGCAGGAATCTGTCCAGAATCTGATGCTAGTATCTAAGTCCCTGCTTTGCCTGCTCCCTTCCTGAACAGTTTGTGTTCCGGGGTGATTTACCTTTTCATTTAAGTGGATAACCATTTCCCAGTGTCTTTGATTCGGCTAAGGGGTTTACTTGAGTGATTTCAGTTCCATCCGTTGAAGGATATCGAGGAGCTGGCTTTTTTCGGGTGTTCAGTCTGGCTTGCTTAGGTCGAGTAAGCAAATCAATTTCGTATACAGGATCTCTTTCTTCTATTCCGTATTCGAAGGGGTTTTGCAGTCTATTCGGACTAGAGGAGCTCGAGCGAGACTAGACTGAGTGAATTGCACCAGAACGAAGGAATTCTAGAATACCATTGAAAGCTAAGAAGGAAAAGCAAGATCTTGAAATTTTATGCACGAGACGCACAAAAAGGTAGCAAATGTATCCATTTCAGGAAGGAATAAGTTCTATAGGGCTTGAATCCTATCTTTCTATGAGTTTAATCGGTAATTGAATTGCTTCCATTAGCGTATATAAAGAAGGAAAGGCTGCCTTTGTTTTTTGTGGAGTTCAGGGGCACAGTCGCTTGATCCTCGAATGTCGCTATTTATTCTGCCTCGCCGTCTCATCCTTCCACGGTAAGGAGACTGGTCTGCGAGATGGTTCATGCATTCAAGACAACGCGACGAACCCGACTACCGTCACACGGCCGGAAGATATACAGCAGCCGACTCAGTCGCCTATTCAGACGTGCGACTCGGACTCTCATGCCCATTCTGGAGGACCTTTGAATACTGAGAGGAAATCTTTTGCCCAACTCCTTCGACGTACTTCCACTAGCATCCCTAATACCCACGGCTCCTTAGATTCCCCCACACGAGAATCTTCTACTTGAAAACTAGAGACTCTATTATTCAAAAGAGATGATTTGAAAACAACCTTTGGGGGACTAATCAAAGTCTTTTCTTTCCGCTAATCCGCTCCTCGTAGCCCCGTATTTGGGTTTTCTTTCCACTACACCCGTCTAACCAGTAGAAACTAATAAGCTGACTGGAAAGCGCCGCAGTATCGGAAGTTGACCCTTGGAAGGGCTTTTTGCCCCGGGGTTAGCCTCTACAACTAATTGGTACCTCTGCTTTCTCGAAAGTGTAAGTTTTCCCGTCTAGAGAATCCAGTCCACTGGCGAAAAAAAGTCTTCAGAAGTTCTGGGGCTGAAGCATTTCATTCAGCCGCACCTGGATATCAACTTCCTTATTGAATAAATCATCCGTATAACCGTGCTGACTGATTGGATCCTGATGAATAGAGGATAAGGTTTCCTCCACTTGGTGATGCCAAAAACATGGAAATTCCATTCCCTTAATATGACCTTCAAACTTTTGAATTTCCACATAAGGCGAAGAATTTGATTTCTCAGTAGTCTTTCTGGTCTGCGGGCTGGTAATGAATGAAGAAATTCTAGGTCTTGGGCTTGAAGGTGCCTTGGGACTAGCGGCCAAATCGCGTTGATCTCCATGTTAGCTTAAAAAGAGAAAGAGGCATTCCTCTGCAAAAGAGGATCGGGGGCATGAGAATGATTGCACCTAAAGCCTTGCCTGAGATAAAACTGACCGAGAATAACACCGAGTCATGCGGTTCCCGAAAAGAAAGATTTGGAATACAAAGAAAGAAGAGAGAAAGTCCCCCCTTCTGTAAACAGGGAGCGGATTCGCGGGATCAATGGAGAGTGGATGGATGAATGAGTTTAGGAAGGAAAAAGACACTTGAAATCGACCGAAGGGGAAAAAAGTCTTTCTTTTCCTCTGTTGCTAATGGATGGGATCCTTACATGTACATGAATAGACCAAGGGCAAAGTGGAACGATTCATGACATAACACGCCGTGTTAGAACACGGAAGAGAAGGGCGAAGGCCAGAGCGTTCTTCTTCTCCTGATGACCTAATTCTTCTGATTAGAAGCCTTCTTCTTTTTCGGCATGGAGTCTATTCAACCTCTAGAACCTCGATCCCAGTGTTGAATCAGAGCATTGTAAAGAAAGAATCACTCCACTTTTGGAACCTCATATGGCCACCAAGATAGGAAAATCTGCCACAGGATCCTAGGCCAAAAGCCACGCCGGCCGTTACAAGTCGTCGGGCTAAAAGTCCTTTCGTCTCTTCTCTCTGGTCTTTTTTATTCTTTCATCCATTACCTTCTCGTTTAGTACGAGAATCAATTCAGCTTTGAAAAGGCACAAGCCGCTTTGAGATGAGAAAATGCCGTATGGGAGGTGAGCGGGCAGAGTAAGTCATTCGGTTACCACTTGTTAGTCAACCGATTCTTCCGAGCCAGCTTAATTAATAACCCTTAAGGGAGTGAGTGAATGTGCTTTCATTTCAGATGTATCACCATTCGGGTATCTTTTCTTCGTGTCAGGGACATTTCCCCTACCTCTTATTCTGATGGAGATTCGGTCCAGCCCGTAGAACACGTAATCAGTATAGGATTCCAACTCGATCTTAGGCCGTAAAGCATTCAAGTCCCCTAGCGCTTGCTTAGTCGTATCAGGTGCAATTCAATAGGGAAGGCCCAGTAGAGGGGAATTGCTATCTTTCTCTTTCTTAGTCGTAGTATGTCTTATCATTCAAGTGAAAGTGATGAAAGTGGATGACTAGGAAGAATAGAGAGATTGAAGGAAGTAAATTGACTACTATACAGAGAAAGAGACTCTCATGCTTTCATTCTTCTTTATTTGAGTTATCTTATGTAATTCATCATTCTTTTAGATAGTTCAGACAGTGTCAAGGTCAATCCTGCTACGGTTCAACGTTCTCCTCCTAAGGCTACGGTTTCCTCTATGCCGGCCACTTCAGTCCCTTTGACTAATCAGTTCTCTACTCTGCAAGACGAACAGGATCAGGTTGATGAACCTGTTGTTGATGATTCTGTCATGGATGAGGGTCCGAAGGAGCTGCACAGCTTGCACTGGACTCCGGGTGTACAGCTACTACGTCGGATACTTCCTCTGGTATGTTGACTGTCTATAGCGGCAAAGTGGATCCACCCCTTCTGAGGGCTCCTCCAGGGGTCCGTCTACAGTCACTAAAAACATTGGTCAGCGAGTGAATTTTGAATACTCTGTTATAGCAGATGCTGAAGCTCGCATGCAGGCCTCGGAGGGCTTTGCAAGTAGAGTCTCTGTGGACCCTTGGGACCCGTTTACAAAGTCTGAAGCAGAAACTAGCTGAGATACGGGGACCTCTCATCCTTCGCAGGAGTTCAGGGTGTTGTCGGATTCTTCTAGTGATGCTATGAAGGTGATGCAAACAGCTGCTAAGCAGTCGTGGGGCAGATCTCTCTGAACTGCCAGTGATCCTGGTGAACCCATTCGAAGGATGCCACTTTTTTGTTCGATATGCTGGAACGAGGCCTCGCCCGAAAAAGGCCGCTTAGCGAATGAGCCCGATGAACGCAGCTGCCGATTTGCCCTGGTATAAGCACGATAAGGAATGCCCAGCCTCCTTCTGGACTGGAAGAATGGACATTTAGAACCACGTGACGCCTGCAAGATTTGATCTATGATCAAATATCTATCCAGTGTCTGTGGCAGACACCATTAGAGGGGTGCCAAAGTCTCGTTAAAACGCACGATTTTCACTTTCGTTTTTGTACGGACCGTGAGCCCCATCCTCAAGCCTAGAGTTGGGAATCAGTCCTCGTTTTTGCCCTAGTTTTGACCTTTAGGCCTTTTGACCCGTTCTTATGAAAGGAATTCTCCAGAAGGAACCGCAGAAGAGAGAAGGTGGATGAGAGGATCGACTTTCCTGGCTGGCCTTGCTCCTCGACCGGGATCTTTTGACAGAAGGGCCTACGATTTCAAAATCGCACGAAAACCAACCCACGTGAGTGATTGGACATCTGAGGCTCCAAACTAGCCTTTTTTCCGTACAAACATCGGCCTCCTAGACTTTTTAGGAGGGATTTGAACCAGCAAAATCTCTCTTTTGGCTGCCAGGAAGGTGGGAGGCTCCACACGGGCCCCTTCTCAAAAGTGATTCTCCGGGGATGATCCTGGGCTTCTATTCCTTCTTACCAATCAACAACAGCTCATTCATCATATACGTCATTTACTTGATCAAGTGTAGGATTCGGTATGCAAGCTAAGGGACGTGTGCCAGAGTTTTTGGATATGCGTGTGCCCGGAAGCCTGGCTATGAAAGAAGTAGTGAGCCGAGGAGTCATTTGCAGAGAAGACATGGAGAGGGTGCCGCGTTCTTTGGCCTTTAGGCCTTGAGCGGTGGAAGTAAGTCAGTGCTAGACTTGCTCTTGCTCGACTTGAGATGGTTCGTTCCTGCATGCCTGCTTTCTTCTATTATGAGATTTATTGAGTAGGGTAGGGTGACCAGGATTGTTAGATACGTCAGCGAAGGGGAGAAAGAAAGCAAAAGAGCTGGTCCGAAGTCTGGTTTAGCTGGCCTACGGATTGGACTACTTCGAAATCCTGTGCATACACGACTTCGACGCACTAGAAAGTATCAAAACCCCGGGAATTTGACATCAATGTATCTGTTCCCGATCTTTGTAAGACCTGCTTTTCAAGTATTCTCTTAAATAAAGATTTTTCGGGAATGGGTCTTTCGCCCCTGCCAAAAAGCCGCGTTTTGAGCGGGTCTAGCGAATTCGTCGTAAACGCTTGTGAAATGCTTAACACAAAAAATTCGAAGACAGTGGATTTTCCTCGCCAACGCGTCTAAGCCCGAAGCTTCCCTTGAGGAGCAGCCTTAACAAGACAAGCAGGAAGTTTCATCTTAGATATAGAAGAAAGTGACCACCCTTCATAAGAGCTCCTTCTGCTCGCACCTTTTCTATCTTCCCATGTGGCAAATGTAAGCTTGCCCCATCTCCATTTCATATTTTTCTAATTTCCTAGTGGAAAAAGTTACCTTGTCTATTTTCATTTCTCTTGTATTCTTCTTCTTCTTATAAATGAAAGGTTTCGAATTCCTTCGTTCAATTTCTCGCTGATATGGCAGCACATATTATAGGTGTAATAGGACTTGCCTATAATTCCGCTTATCGTACTTATTGTTTTTCGTGCAGGTCGTCTTCGCGGTCTAAATGAAGAGAATATGGCCGAGAGGCTAGGCGACCTATGCTATGATACAATGAGAAATGAAATACAATCAAGAATTTCGGAGTTGCTCCAACTCTATTCCCAGTTTGACCCATATTTTGTTCTTCCTCCCATAACATAAGAAGGCTCCCCGAGATTGCTACCCATGTCCACCAAGATTCTGAAGCCTTGGACTTTCTGCTCACATGTTTGAGGAATCTCACCGAATTAGGGCTTCAGAGTCAGGAATTCGGACAAGTTTTACTTTATTTGGCACAGTGATTTTTGAGGTCACTTTTCCTTTTTTGATCTCGCGGCCAACCGGATCGAACTGCAGCTAGCGATTCCCACGTCTAGGACAGGGACTCTACGCCCCGACCCCTCCTTGCCGAGGTGATAGAGACTTGTCCCCTTCCGCTTTCAAATTCATAACATAAATAGAAGTATTCTAGAATTCCTCGCTCGAGCTCCTTTTCTCTCTGTCTTCCCCCTCAAGTTTCACTAGAGAAAAACGCTACTTTGACGACACTTGTGGGTAATCATCATGAGCGACCTCGAAAACGCGTTACAAGCCACATGCTTTCCGT